TTAAAAATAAGCTAAATAAAGCTTTTGGGTTCATACCTCAAATATAAAGGAAATCCCTTTTTTTTAAAAATAAAGTGCCTGATAAAAGGATTATTCTGATAGGATAAATTATGTAATTTTTTACCTTTATTATATTTTATAGAATTAAACTATATCTAACAATTTCAAAAATTATTGTGCATCATACACTAAAATATATTTTTTATAAAAATGACATTTTCATTCTAAGATAAATTTCTTATTTTAAATTTTATTTTTTTTTAATTCTAATAAAATATTTTTTTTATTTACTTTATTTTTTAGTACTTTAATTTCAATTTCAGCTAATTCTTGATTAGGATGCTGAATTGGATTAGAAATTAATTTATTAAGATTTATCCCCCTAATCTCAAACCCCAACAATTTACTAAATTCTGAAGCAGCTTTAAAATATTTTTTAACTCAAGCCATTGCCTCAATTAATTTTCTTTTTACTATTATTTTAAGATTATTTTTAATAAAAAATTTTTATACAAATAATTTTATTTCAATTTTAATTAATTCTTCTCTATTAATAAAAATAGGTTCTACCCCCTTCCATTTTTGATTCCCTAATGTAATAGAAGGTCTTTCATGATTAAATAGTTTTATTTTAATAACTTGACAAAAAATTACCCCCATAATTTTAACATCATATTATTTTAATATTAATTTTTTAATATTTATTATAATTTTAAATGTTTTAGTCGGAGCTATTGGAGGATTTAATCAAACTTCTTTACGAAAATTAATAGCATTTTCTTCAATCAATAATTTAGGATGAATACTATCTGCTTTATTAATTAGAGAAAATTTATGAATAATTTATTTTCTTCTTTATTCCTTTTTAATTAGTATTATATGTTTTTTATTTTATATACTTAACATTTTTTATATTAATCAAATATTTAATTTTAATATTAATTTTTATATTAAATTTTCAATTATAATTAATTTTCTCTCTTTAGGGGGATTACCCCCCTTTTTAGGATTTTTTCCTAAATGATTAATTATTAATTTTTTAATTTTTAATAAATTATATATTATTTCATTTTTTTTTATTTTTATAAGATTAATTATATTAATTTTTTATATTCGAATTATCTACTCTTCTTTTATATTTTTTTCTATTAAATTTAAATGATTTAAAATTTTTTTAAAAAATAATTTATTAATTTTAATTAATTTTTTTAGTTTTATTTCATTATTAGGAATAATTTTTAGAACTTTATTTTTTCTTTAAGGTTTTAAGTTAATTTAAACTAATAATCTTCAAAATTATTTATAAAGAGATTTCTTTAAGCCTTAGTATTAATTATATACCCCATAAAATTTGCAATTTTATATCAAAATATGACTATAAAGCTAGTAAAAGAGAATTTATTCTCGTTAATAAATTTACAATTTATCGCTTCCCCTCAGCCATTTTACTTTATTAGCGAAAATGACTTTTTTCTACTAATCATAAAGATATTGGAACTTTATATTTTATTTTTGGAATTTGAGCAGGAATAGTTGGAACTTCATTAAGTCTCATTATTCGAACTGAATTAGGTAACCCCGGATTTTTAATTGGAGATGATCAAATTTATAATACTATTGTTACAGCTCATGCTTTTATCATAATTTTTTTCATAGTTATACCTATTATAATTGGAGGATTTGGTAATTGATTAATTCCCCTTATACTAGGGGCCCCTGATATAGCTTTCCCCCGAATAAATAATATAAGATTTTGATTACTGCCACCTTCCTTAATTCTTTTAATTTCAAGAAGTATTGTAGAAAATGGAGCAGGAACAGGATGAACAGTTTACCCACCACTTTCATCTAATATTGCTCATGGAGGATCCTCAGTAGATTTAGCAATTTTTTCCCTTCATTTAGCTGGTATTTCCTCAATTTTAGGAGCTATTAATTTTATTACTACAATTATTAATATACGTGTTAATAATATATCATATGATCAAATACCTTTATTTGTTTGAGCTGTAGGTATTACAGCTTTATTACTTTTATTATCTTTACCTGTTTTAGCTGGAGCTATTACTATACTTTTAACAGATCGAAATTTAAATACTTCTTTTTTTGATCCTGCTGGAGGAGGAGATCCTATTTTATATCAACATTTATTTTGATTTTTTGGTCATCCAGAAGTTTATATTTTAATTTTACCAGGATTTGGTATAATTTCACATATTATTTCCCAAGAAAGAGGTAAAAAGGAAACTTTTGGATGTTTAGGTATAATTTATGCTATATTAGCTATTGGTCTTCTAGGATTTATTGTCTGAGCTCATCATATATTTACTGTAGGAATAGATATTGATACTCGAGCTTATTTTACTTCAGCTACTATAATTATTGCTGTACCTACAGGAATTAAAATTTTTAGATGATTAGCTACACTTCACGGAACTCAAATTAATTATAGTCCCTCAATACTTTGAGGCTTAGGATTCATTTTCTTATTTACTGTTGGGGGATTAACTGGAGTAATTTTAGCTAATTCTTCTATCGATATTGCCTTACATGATACTTATTATGTAGTAGCCCATTTTCACTATGTTTTATCTATAGGAGCTGTCTTTGCTATTCTTGGGGGATTTGTTCATTGATATCCTTTATTTACAGGGTTAGTTTTAAATCCTTATTTATTAAAAATTCAATTTATTTCAATATTTATTGGAGTTAATTTAACTTTTTTCCCTCAACATTTTTTAGGGTTAGCAGGAATACCTCGTCGTTATTCCGATTACCCTGATAGTTTTCTATCTTGAAATATTGTCTCTTCTTTAGGATCTTACATTTCATTATTTTCTATAATAATAATTATTATTATTATTTGAGAATCAATAATTTATCAACGTGTAATTTTATTCTCTTTAAATATACCTTCCTCTATTGAATGATACCAAAATTTACCTCCTGCTGAACATTCTTATAATGAACTTCCTATTTTAAGTAATTTCTAATATGGCAGATTATATGTAATGGATTTAAACCCCATTTATAAAGGTTTTATCCTTTTTTTAGAAAATGGCAACATGATCTAATTTTAATTTTCAAAATAGAACTTCCCCTTTAATAGAACAAATTATCTTCTTTCACGATCACACTCTAATTATTTTAATTATTACTACTATTTTAGTTTCCTATTTAATAATAAGATTATTTTTTAATAAATATATTAATCGATTTTTAATAGAAAGTCAAATAATTGAATTAATTTGAACTATCTTACCTGCTATTACCTTAATTTTTATCGCTCTTCCTTCTTTACGTTTACTTTACCTTTTAGATGAATTAAACAATCCTTTAATTACCTTAAAATCTATTGGCCATCAATGATATTGAAGATACGAATATTCAGATTTTAACAATGTTGAATTTGATTCTTATATAACTCAATTCGAAAATAATAATAATTTTCGTTTATTAGATGTAGATAATCGCATTATTCTACCTATAAATAATCAAATTCGAATTTTAATTACAGCTACCGATGTTATTCATTCTTGAACAGTTCCTTCCTTAGGAGTTAAAGTTGATGCAAACCCAGGACGTTTAAATCAAACTAGTTTTTTTATTAATCGTCCTGGTATTTTTTTTGGTCAATGTTCAGAAATTTGTGGAGCAAATCATAGTTTTATACCTATTGTAATTGAAAGAATTTCCATTAAAAATTTTATTAACTGAATTAATAATTATTCATCATTAGATGACTGAAAGCAAGTAATGGTCTCTTAAACCATCTTATAGTAATTTAGCAATTACTTCTAATGATATAAAGAATTAGTTAATATATAACATAAATATGTCAAATTTAAATTATTACTTTAGTAATATTCTTTTATTCCTCAAATAATACCAATTAATTGAATATTTTCTCTAATTTTTTTTATTTCTATTTTTATTTTATTTAATATTATTAATTATTATATTTTTAATTATAATTATAATTTAAAAAATATATCTAAAAATTTAAATATCAAAAATAATTTAATTTGAAAATGATAAGTAATTTATTCTCAATTTTTGATCCTTCAACTAATATTTTTAATTTATCTCTTAATTGAATTAGAACTTTTATTGGATTAATATTTATTCCTTATTCTTTTTGATTTATACCTAATCGATATTTTATATTATGAAATTTTATTTCATCTAAACTTCATAATGAATTTAAAACTCTCATAGGAACTAATAGTTTTAATGGATCAACATTTATTTTTATTTCACTTTTTTTTTTTGTTTTATTTAATAATTTCTTAGGTTTATTTCCCTATATTTTTACAAGTACTAGTCATTTAAATCTCTCATTAACTTTATCCTTAACTTTATGATTAAGATTTATAATTTACGGATGAATTAACAATACACAACATATATTTATCCATATAATCCCCCAAGGTACCCCCACTATTCTTATACCTTTCATAGTATTAATTGAAACAATTAGAAATATCATTCGACCGGGAACTTTAGCTGTACGATTAACTGCTAATATAATTGCAGGACATTTACTATTAACTTTATTAGGAAATTCAGGAATAAATATACCTAACTATTTACTATTTATTTTAATTTTTACGCAAATTTTACTTTTAATTTTAGAATTTGCTGTTGCTATTATTCAATCTTATGTAATTACTATTCTAAGAACTCTTTATTCTAGAGAAACTAATTAATGAAATCCACTCATAACCATCCTTATCACTTAGTAGATTTTAGACCTTGACCTTTAACAGGAGCTATTGGAGTTATAACTCTTGTCACAGGATTAGTTAAATGATTCCATAATTTTAGTATAAATCTTTTAATTTTAGGATACTTTATTGTTATTTTAACAATATATCAATGATGACGAGATATTTCCCGAGAAGGAGCTTTTCAAGGTAAACATACTTTATTAGTCTCAAATGGCCTTCGATGAGGTATAATTTTATTTATTGTCTCAGAAATTTTTTTCTTTATTTCTTTTTTTTGAGCTTTTTTTCATAGAAGTTTATCCCCAAATATTGAAATCGGAGCAATATGACCCCCTCTTAATATTATCCCATTTAACCCATTTCAAATTCCTTTATTAAATACTATTATCCTTATTAGTTCTGGAATTACAGTAACATGAGCTCATCATAGTTTAATAGAAAATAACTATTCACAAACCTTACAAAGACTTCTTATTACAATTATCCTAGGAATTTACTTTACTATTCTTCAAGCTTACGAATATATTGAAGCCCCTTTTACTATTGCAGATAGAATCTACGGTTCAACATTTTTTATAGCAACAGGATTTCACGGTTTACATGTAATTATTGGAACTTTATTTTTATTAACATGTTTTATTCGACATTTAACTAATCATTTTTCTAAAAATCATCATTTCGGATTTGAAGCTGCAGCTTGATACTGACATTTTGTTGATGTAGTATGACTATTTCTTTATATTTCAATTTATTGATGAGGTAATTAATTATTTATATAATATATTTAGTATATTTGACTTCCAATCAAAAAGTTTAATTTTAATTTAATATAAATAATTTTCTATTTATTATCACTTTCCTTAATTATTTTAATAATCTCTAATATCTTTATTTTTTTATCATTAATTATCTCTAAAAAATCAATTATAGACCGAGAAAAATGTTCCCCATTCGAATGTGGATTTGACCCTATAAACTTACCTCGAATTCCTTTTTCTTTACATTTTTTTTTAATTACTGTAATTTTTTTAATTTTTGATATTGAAATTGCTCTAATTTTACCAATAATCATTTCATTTAAAAGAGTAAATTTTATTATTTGATGAAAAATTAGATCCTTTTTCTTAATTATACTTTTAATTGGGTTATATCATGAATGAAATCAAAATATATTAAATTGAACAATTTAAAGGATTATAGTTTAATAAAACATTTGATTTGCATTCAAAAAATATTGAAATTCAATTTATCTTAATTTAAATAAGAAGCAATATTTTGCATTTAATTTCGACTTAAAAGATAGAGTTAATTACTCCTTATTTGAATTAATTGAAACCAAAATAGAGGTATATCACTGTTAATGATAAAATTGAATATAAATTCCAATTGAAATATAAATAATTAAGCTGCTAACTTAATTTATAGTGATTAAATTCATTAATATTTCTATTAATTTATATAGTTTATCAAAAACATTACATTTTCATTGTAAAAATAAAAAAATTTTTTTATAAATATTTAAAGATTTATTAATCTCCTTAATATCTTCAATATTACACTCTAATTATAAGCTATTTAAATATAATAATATAATTATAAAAAAATAAATTATTATTCATAAAACAAATCTATATAAATAAATTTTTAAATTATTTTTTTGATAAACATAATTAACTAAAGAATAATATTTAATAATCTTATACATTCCCTGACCTCTGTATAATTCTCTTCACCCTATATCAATATTTACTAATAATTTTTGACCAAAATTTAAAAAATAATAATTTAAGCCATAAGTAGATAAACTAGGCATAAATCATATTAATGTTAAAAAAGAACTTAAATTATAAGTTACCATAAATTTATTTAAAGAATAAATTTTTATATTTCTAATTAAAATTCCTATTAACAATCCTAATAATCTAACATAAATTACTATTATTTTTATATTAAAAGATAAATAAATTATATAAGGATAAGAAAAAATTAATCATCTTAAAAATCTCCCAGAAATTAATCTTATAATTAATAAAATAAATATACTTTTTAATATAATATAATCTTCCTCAAATAAATTATAAATAGCTAATAAATTATAATCATTTACTATTAAATATATTAATAAACGAATAGTATAAAATATTGTTAATCCAGTTGAAACATAATATAAATAAAAAATTAAAAAATTTAAATTACTTATTCTTACAACCTCTAAAATTAAATCCTTAGAATAAAACCCAGCTAAAAAAGGAATACCACATAAAGCTAAATTAGAAATATTTAAACATAAAGAAGTTAAAGGAATATATAATCTTAAACCTCCTATCATTCGAATATCTTGATTATCATTTATTAAATGAATTACTTTCCCAGCACATATAAATAATAAAGCTTTAAATATAGCATGAGTTAATAAATGAAAATAAGCTAATTCATAATATCCTATTCTTAAAATTCTTATTATTAATCCTAATTGTCTTAATGTTGATAGAGCAATAATTTTTTTTAAATCAAATTCATAATTTGCACAAACTCCTGCCATAAATATTGTTAATCCAGATAATAATAATAAAAATTTAATAAATAATGTATCCATTAATAAATTATTAAATCGAATTAATAAATAAACCCCTGCAGTTACCAAAGTAGAAGAATGAACTAAAGCAGAAACTGGAGTAGGAGCTGCTATAGCAGCTGGTAACCAAGATCTAAATGGAATTTGAGCTCTTTTAGTTATAGCAGCTAAAATAATTATAGCTCTAATAATTTTTATGGATCAATCATTTCTCATAAAATTTAAATAAAAAATATAATTTCAACTACCATAATTTATTATTCAAGCAATTACCATTAAAATTATAACATCCCCAATTCGATTTGATAAGACAGTTAATATCCCAGCATTATAAGATTTTACATTTTGATAATAAATAACTAAACAATATGATACTAATCCTAATCCGTCTCAACCTAAAATAATTCTAATAATATTAGGTCTAATAATCAATAAAATTATAGAAAAAACAAATAATAATACTAAAATAATAAATCGTCTTAAATTTAATTCAGATCTCATATATCTTTTTCTGTAAAAAATAACAGAAGAAGAAATTAAAGAAACAAATATTATAAATACTAAAGACACAGGATCTAATAAAATAGATATAACTAAATTTATAGAATTAAAAGAAATAATTTCCCATTCTAAAAATAATACTATTTCTTCTATAATAAAATAAATAGACATAAAAAAATTTAGTAATATAAAAAAAAATAAAAAAAAAAATCTAATAAAACATAAATTATACTTATTAATAACTTAAAATGATTACTCATATCTTTGACTCCACAAATCAATATTTTTTATTAAATTATTTAAATAAAATCAAATTATTCTATAATCAATTTTTAATACTAATATATTTAAAGGCAATCAATGTAATATCAATATTAAATATTCACGAGAAACTCCAGTATAAAAACTATAAATTCCAATGTTATACCCCCCATGTTGAGTATAAGAGTATAAATATAATCTATATCCAGCTCTAAAAAATGAAATCATTACTAATATAATTATAGTTAACCAAGATCAACTAATTAAACTATTAATTAATCTAATTTCCCCCACTAAATTTAATGAAGGTGGAGCTGCCATATTTGAAGATAATATCAAAAATCACCATAATCTTAAAGAAGGTATGAAATTTATAAGTCCCTTATTTATAAATAAACTTCGTCTTCTTAATCGTTCATAATTAATATTTGATAAACAAAATATCCCAGAAGAACATAACCCATGACTAATTATTAAAACATAAGAACCAATAAACCCCCAATAATTTATAGTTATAATACCTCCAATTACAATTCTTATATGACAGACTGAAGAATACGCAATTAAAGATTTTATATCAATTTGACAAAAACATTTTAATCTAATATAAAACCCCCCAATTAATCTAATAATCACCCAAATAAAATTTATTTTTAAACCAATTTTCTGTAAAATAATCAAAATACGTAAAAGTCCATACCCCCCTAATTTTAATATAATAGCAGCTAAAATTATAGAACCAGAAATTGGAGCTTCAACATGAGCTTTAGGTAATCATAAATGAACAAAATATATGGGTATTTTTACTAAAAAAGCTAAAATTAAACAAATATATAAAAATATAAAATTATAATCATAAAATTTCAAAAAATATATTATTATACAATTTATTTCCCCATAAATATAAAAAATACCTAATAATAAAGGTAAAGAAGCAAATAAAGTATAAAATAATAAGTATAAACCAGCTTGAATTCGCTCAGGTTGATATCCTCAACCAATAATTAATATTAATGTTGGAATTAATCTTCCCTCAAAAAATAAATAAAATAAAAATAAATTTATTACTCTAAAAGTTAAATACAATATTATTAATAATATAATAATATTGAATAAAAAAAAATTACTATAAATTTTTTTCTTCAATAAATTTTCTCTTGCTATAATTATTAAAAAACTAATTCAAATTCTTAATAAAATTAAACCATAAGAAATTAAATCACATCCCATTATATATCTTAAATTACAAAAATTTACAATATTTAAAGATAAATTTATAAATAATAGAATTATTAATATTAACATATTTTGGACCATTCAAAATATATTTTTTTTAAAACATAAAGGTATTATAAAAATTATTATTATTAAAAATTTTATCATTTTAAATTAAATTAAATCTTTGAAAATAATCATTTCCATGAGTTCGAATTATTGAGACTAAAATTGACAGCCCTAAAGCCCCTTCACATACTGAAAAAACTAAAAAAACTATTAATATAAATATATTAAATTCAAGTATTCTTAAATATAATATCATAGAAAAAAAAATTCTCAATACAATAAACTCTAAACTTAATAAAACAATTAATAAATGTTTATGTTTACTTACAAAAATTATATTTCCAAATAAAAATATAATAAAAACTATTAATCATATATTTAATATTATCATTAGTTTTTATAATTTAAAAAAAAATATTGGTCTTGTAAATCAAAAATAAGAATTTTCTTTAAAAACTTCAAAGAAAAAGAATTTCTTTATCTATAATCTCCAAAATTATAATTTTTATTAAACTACTCTTTGATATCACAAAAATATTTTTATCTCTAATAGTAATCTTAGTATCTATTTTTATATTTTTTATTAATCACCCTATTACTATAGGTTTATTAATTCTTTTACAAACTTTATTTATTTGTTTATTATTAGGTATATTAATCAATTCTTATTGATTTTCTTATATTTTATTTTTAGTTTTTTTAGGAGGTTTATTAGTTTTATTTATTTACGTTTCAAGAATTGCCTCTAATGAACTTATAAATATTAAATTTATTAATAAATTTATTATTTTCATACCTTTTTTTTTATTAATTATAACTATTTTACTTAAAAATAATTTAAATTGACTAAATTTATCTATTAATGAAGATATAAATAATTTTTTTAACATATTCTTATTTTCATTTAATGAAAATAATATTAGTTTATTTAAATTATATAATAATCAAACTTATTTATTAATAAGTATCATAATTATTTATTTATTTATTACTTTAATTGCAGTAGTAAAAATTACAAATATTTTTTTTGGTCCTCTTCGATCTCTTAACTAATGATAAACTTATATAAACCTATTCGTAAAACTCACCCAATTTTAAAAATTATTAATGGCTCCTTAGTTGATTTACCTACCCCCTCTAATATTTCATCATGATGAAATTTTGGGTCATTATTAGCTTTATGTTTAATAACTCAAATTATTACAGGATTATTTTTAACGATATATTACACAGCAAATATTGAAATAGCATTCTTTAGAGTTAATTATATTTGTCGAAATGTTAATTATGGTTGATTAATTCGAACTCTTCATGCTAACGGGGCATCTTTTTTTTTTATTTGTATTTATTTTCATATTGGACGTGGAATTTATTATGAATCCTTTAATCTTTTTTACACCTGAATAGTAGGAGTAATTATTTTATTTTTATTAATAGCTACAGCTTTTATAGGATATGTTCTTCCCTGAGGACAAATATCTTTCTGAGGTGCTACAGTAATTACTAATCTTTTATCTGCTATCCCATATTTAGGAACTCTTTTAGTAAATTGAATTTGAGGAGGATTCGCAGTTGATAATGCTACCTTAACTCGATTTTACACCTTTCATTTTCTTTTGCCTTTTATTCTTCTTATAATAACTATAATTCACTTATTATTTCTCCATCAAACAGGATCAAATAACCCCTTAGGTATTAATAGTAATTTAGACAAAATTCCTTTTCACCCATTTTTTACATTCAAAGATTTAATTGGATTTATTATTCTAATTTTAATTTTAACTCTTTTAACTTTAATTAACCCATATCTTTTAGGAGACCCAGATAATTTTATCCCAGCTAATCCTTTAGTAACCCCTATCCATATTCAACCAGAATGATATTTTCTTTTTGCTTACGCTATTTTACGCTCAATCCCCAATAAACTTGGAGGAGTTATTGCCCTAGTTATATCTATTCTAATTTTAGTTATTCTCCCATTCACTTTTAATAAAAAAATTCAAGGAATTCAATTTTACCCCCTTAATCAAATATTATTTTGATCTATAGTTACTACAGTTCTTCTTTTAACTTGAATTGGAGCTCGACCTGTAGAAAATTTATATGTTATTACAAGTCAACTTTTAACAATTTATTATTTTTCTTACTTTATCTTAAACCCTATTCTTAATAAAATTTGAGATAATTTAATTTTTAAATCTTAACTTAAATTTAATTAATTTAATTAATGAGCTTGTTTAAGCATTTGTTTTGAAAACTTAAGAAAGAATTATTTATTCTATTAATTTATTATACTAAATTTATTTTATAATTTAATATTATTTTTAAACCAATAAAAAATAATAAATAATTTAAAGAAATAGGTAAATAACTCTTTCAACATAAATATATTAATTTATCATACCGATATCGAGGTAAAGTTCCTCGAACCCAAATAAATAAAAAAGAAATTATTACTATTTTTAAATAAAAAAATAAACTTAAATTATATCCTCCCATATATATAATAGTAAATAATAAACTTATAAATAAAATTCTTGAATATTCAGCTAAAAAAATTAAAGCAAACCCTCCTCTTCTGTACTCAACATTAAACCCTGAAACTAATTCTCTCTCTCCTTCAGCAAAATCAAAAGGAGTACGATTAACTTCTGCTATTAATGAAGATAAAAAACATAACCCTAAAGGAAATATTATAAATAAAAATCAAATTATTAATTGATAATCTGCAAATTTTATTAAATTAAAATCTATAATTAAAATAATTCTAGATAATATAATTAAAATTAATCTTACTTCATAAGAAATAGTTTGTGCTACCGCTCGTAATCCCCCTAATAAAGAATAATTTGTATTAGAAGATCAACCAGCAATTATCACAGTATAAACCCCTAATCTTATACATCTTAAAAAAAATAAAACTCCCATGTTAAATATAATTAAATTAAAATAATAAGGAATAACTATTCAAATCATTAAAGATAATATAAATCTTAAAACAGGAGAAAAATAATAAAAAATATAATTTGAATAATTTAAATAAACTTGTTCTTTAGTAAATAACTTAATAGCATCAGAAAAAGGTTGTAATAAACCCATAAACCCTAATTTATTAGGCCCCTTACGAATCTGAATATAACCCAAAACTTTACGCTCTAGTAAAACTAAAAAAGCAACCCCAATTAATACCCCAATTACTAAAATCAATACCCCAATAATAATATTTACTAAATCTAATATCACTACTATCTATATAATAAATTATATATTCATGACTTCTAAAACCATTACATTTTTCTGCCAAAATAGTTCATTTATATTTTCAATTAATAATATTCCTTTTATAAAATTATTTCAAATATTTGATCCTTTCGTACTAAAATATTCTCTTTTTCTAAAGATAGAAACCAACCTGGCTTACACCGGTTTGAACTCAGATCATGTAAGATTTTAATGATCGAACAGATCAAAATTTTAAACATTTGCATTTAAATTTTATCTTAATCCAACATCGAGGTCGCAAACTTTTTTTCTTATTTGAACTAAAAAAAAATATTACGCTGTTATCCCTAAGGTAATTTTTTCTTTTAATCATTAAAAATGGATCATTTATTCATTTATTAATGGTTAATTTTTAAAAAAAGTTATTTTAATTTTTCTATCACCCCAATACAATATTTTATTTAATATTAATTTTAATTTTTATATAATTTTAATATAAAATAAAATATAAAACTCTATAGGGTCTTCTCGTCTTTTAAAATTATTTTAGCTTTTTAACTAAAAAATAAATTTTTAATAATAATAATTAAGAGACAGTTTATATTTCATCAAATCTTTCATACAAGTTTTCAATTAAAAAACTAATGATTATGCTACCTTTGTACAGTCAATATACTGCAGCCCTTTAATATTTATCAGTGGGCAGATTAGACTTTAAATTATAATCAAAAAGACATGTTTTTGATAAACAAGTGAATATTTCTTATTGCCGAATTCCTTTTAATTAATTTTAATTAATAATTTAATTTTTTTTTATTATTTATACTAATTTTATCATTATCCCTAATTTTTTATTATTAAAAATTATTATTTTATAAAAATTTAAATTTCCCCCTATTAAATTTTATTTTTATTAAAATTTTTTATAATAAATTATAATTTTTAAACAATATAAATTTTAAAAATCTTAAATAACTTTTAATTATCATTATAAATTTTTAATTTAAAGCTTATCCCTTAAAATATTAAATTTAAATTTTTATAATTTAATATTAAATTACAAAATTATTTAAATTTAAAATTAAATTTTTTTCTAAAATAACTAGATATATTTAAAAACGATTAACATTTCATTTCCAATTAATTATTTAAAATAATTATGTTACATTAACTTTTATAATTAATTAATTCTTTTAAATTCGAGATTTTTTTAATTAAAAAATTTATTTAATAAACTCTGATACACAAGATACAATAAATTAAATTTTCTTTTTCATTAATTAATTTTTTAACTATTTCAAATTTCTTTTACAATACTTATTACCCTATAAAATTTTAAATTTTTTCTATTAAAAATACTTTAACCCCCATTATTTATTTTTAACTTAAAAATTTATTTTATTAATTTTATTTTATTAATTTTCCCCCTCAAATTAATTAAATTTTAATTTCTTTTCAATGTAAATGAAATACTTTTTATCAAGCTCTAATTTGTTCATTCTAGAAACACTTTCCAGTACTTCTACTTTGTTACGACTTATTCCAATTTTTAAATGAAAGTGACGGGCAATATGTACATATTTCAATTTTTAATCATTTTAATAAATTAATTAAAATTACATTTAAATCCACCTTTAAATTAATTTTAAAATTAATTATTCATTTTAAATTATTTTATTGTAATCCATTATATTCTTAATTATAATCTACATCTTGATTTGAACTAATTTATTATATAAATTTTAAAATATTATTTTTATTATAAAATATTTTTTTAACAACGATATATAAAATACTAAATTAAGTAAATTTATTCGTGGATTATCAATTATTAAACAGATTCCTCTAAATGAACTAAAATACCGCCATATTATTTAAGTTTCAATATTTATTATCTACTATTTTAGTATTATTAATTAAATTTATAATAATAGGGTATCTAATCCTAGTTTATTATTAAATTTACTAAATCATAAATTAAATTTAAAATTTAATTAAATTAAAATTTCACCTAATAATTTAATATTTATTTTAATATTATATTTATTTATTAAATACTGAAATAATTTAATTTAATTTTTGTATAACCGCAACTGCTGGCACAAAATTAGTTATTAATTTTTATATTACTAAATCTTAATTTCTTAAATTTTTAATTTTACTTACTATAATTTTTAATTAATTATTTTTTAAATAATTAAAATTTCATACTAAAATTTATATGTAAAATAAACTTATAATAAACTTTATAAAACATAAAAATTTTATTTTATATCAAAATATTTTGCATAGAATTTTTTTTTTTTTTTTTTTTATATTAAATGTATAATAGACATTAATAAATTTTTATTATTTTCTCTTATTTTTTTCTTATAATATTATATTAAAAAATAATTTCATGATAATCCGAATACAGTTCATTTTAAATAAGAAATATTATAAAATTAATTTTAATTTAAACAAAAATTAATTAATTAATATATATATATATATAATAAATCTTATATAACAACATTTTTATAATATATTAAATAATTAATATATTATAAATAAATAAATTATATAATTATTTAATATATATATATAATTAAATAATTAATTAAATATTTAATATTAAATAAATAATTTGTTTGTGCCATTTTTAATGTTTTTTTTATATAAAATATAAAAATATTA